TCATTTCATAGGGAACCTCAAAGTGGCTCTATTTCATTATATTCCACCCATATCCTAATTCCATTCATTTTATATCCCTTTGGTGTCAGATGTCGTTTCTAGTCTATCTCTTTCTATTTCTATATATGGAAAGTTAAAAAAGAATCATTAATAAATTATAATATAATAATAAGAAAATCATAATTATTATAAAAAAATAAATAAAAAAAAAGAATTTGTTAATTTACTATTTTATATTAAATAAAATTTTTAATTAATATTATTAAACATTTTTAATTTTAATATTCAAACCAAGAAGTTCTAATTGGTCAAATAATTAATTTTTTAGTATTAGTAAAAGTAAATCCTTAATTATTTAAGTAAATGTAAAATGTTGAAGTCTCTGAAGTAGGAATCAAAAAAAAATTCTACTTTCATTTACAGTTAAGTTATTTATAATATATATAATAAAGATAAAAAAATTAGACTAAAAAATAGTATGAATCAGAAGATCTACTAAAAATCTAATAAACAATCTAATAAAAAAATAAGTAATACAAAAAACTAGGAACTAGTTATTTTAATAAGTTTATTCAGTAGTTTATTCATAATTATTAACTGGTTTTACGAAAAATTATTTGATTGTCTTCCGTTCCAAACGAAAAACAAAAAAAACATAGAAAAATATTCTTTTTTTTTTATAGTTATATATTTTATATAGTTTATAGAAAAAAAGGATATGATACCTCTTACTTTACTTTACTTTACTTTACTTTACTTTACTTTACTTTACTTTACTTTACTTTACTACTTTACCATAACATAGAATAAAAAAAAAATCACTAAAATGTCTCAAATCATGGATTCTTTAAACAAATTAATTTATGGGATTAAATTATGGATATTATTTCAATTTGAAAATTGGAAATTCGATTTATTTAGATTTTCGAAAAAAAAAGAAAAAATTCAAGCTTTTCAATTAAGATTTGCTAACTTAAATTTTTCGATGTGGCTTAATATGCACATGTAAATTAAATGAAATACAGCAAAAATATACAAAATATATAGAGATCTTAAGTATAAGTAGAAATTTTGATTAATTATTTAATTTTTATTAAATTTATTCATCAATTTCGCACGAAGTATTTTAAATTATAAATAAATATTATACTCCTTTGAATAATTTGACTAATAGGCCATGTATGGTATAGAATCTAAAAAATACATAGATAGTGAATAGGAAACAAAGATTCGTTTGACCAATAGATGTTTTTAACATCCAACTACAACAATGAGTAATCCATTTTAAATGGCAGTTCCAAAAAAACGTACTTCTATTTCCAAAAAGCATATTCGTAAAAATTTTTGGAAAAAAAAGGGATATTGGGCAGCGTTAAAAGCTTTTTCAATAGCAAAATCTCTTTATTCCGGGAATTCAACTTTGTTTATAGAAAAAAAAAAGAAAAAAAATCTTCGTCGAATACGAACAATCGGAATACGAACAATAGGAGTCGGCCTAACTCAAAAAAATAGAAATTAAATAAGAAATGAAAATATATATATATTAATATATATATATAAATAAAATTAGATAAGATAATACACGTATTATATTAATTAAAACGATTCTGCATCTTATAGCAAGAATCGCAAACTTGTAAGCAAAAAAAAAGGAGCTTTTATATGATTATTATTCGACATTTACCCGGTCTTTTCGCATATCTAGCTATTAAGATAATGGATTCGGTCATTGTGATCGGACTCTATTATGGATTTCTGACCTCATTATCCATAGGCCCCTCTTATCTCTTACTTCTCCAAGCTCATTTTCGGGTTAGAGAAGAAGGAGAAGAAGAAGCAATCGAGAGGGAGGTAGCCGCATCAACTGGTTTTATTATAGGGCAGCTCCTGCTGTTCATATTGATCTATTATGATAGGCCTATGCATCTAGTATTGAGTACAAGACTTCATACAATAAATTTCATAATTGTATTTTACCTTTACCTTCACTATATGTGGTACACTTCCGAAGATTCTTTTGCTGATGATGAATCTACTCGCGAAAATTCAATGCGTACGCGTAATTTCAGGATTCCATGTATATTCCTGAATAATCTCCTTATTCAATTATTGTGCCATTTCTGTTTTTTCCCAAGTAGAATGTTTTTAAGATTACTCTGCGTTTATACGTTTTTTCAATACACCAACAACAAGACATTATTTTTAGCAAGTAGTTTTGTTGGTTGGTTAATTGGTCACATTTTATTCATGAAATCGGTTAGATTCGTATTAATGTCGATACAGCAAAATTATTTGGTTAGATCGGATAAGTTCATTAGATCTAAAAAGTACCTTTTCCATGTGTTTCGATTTTATCGGAATTCGATCTTCGATTTGATAAAATTTTTTGAGCGAATCGGTGGTATTCTCGTACTTTTGACATGTCTACTCATTCTTAACAAAACGCCGTTACCCATTTTGACTTATAAACCGAAAGAAGCCCAAGTGGAAATAGCGGGAAAAAAAGTTGAAGAAGATTTTAATAAAGTAGGCCTAGCGAAAGAAGAGGAATTTACCAAAGAAGCATTCCATAAAAAAACCCCAACCTCTGATTCCGGGAATCAAGGTATTTCGAAGTTAGAAATAATTAAAGAACTATTTAAAGACTTATTTTTGTGGGAAAAACCCCTTACTGCTTCTTACGGCTATGAGCGTCGGAATCGTCCATTGCGACATGGAAAAAACAAGCGAGGCGCTGATGTGTTAAGAAATGAAATAATGACACGACGTTTTTTGCCTCCAACTCGAAATGATCGAAAAAAAAGAATTTCTTTTTCATATACACCTGGTTTAGCCACTTTTTACGAAGCGATACAAAAAAAGACCTCTGTGTGTATAAGAGAAAAATTATCATATGATGAAATGCTCGATTATTGGATGCGTGTCGCTGAATTTTATGACATAATTGCAGATTTAGACGAAAAAGAGCTTGAAGAGAGAAATTTATTGGAAGACAAAACTCGATTAGGCGATAAAGAAAAAAGATAAATGTATTGGAAAACAAAACTCGATTAGGCGATAAAAAAAAAGATAAAATACGATATTTACCAAAAGACTCGGATCCCTTTAAGAAGGGATCCTCTCGTATACAACTAAAACGTGTACCTGCACCCGCACCCTTCAATTTATAAAAAAAAAATGAAAAGGACCTAGAAAAATGTAGACCCGACGCGATAATTATAAATGAAAGGGAAATAAAAATAAAAAATAAAGGAAAAAGGTGGGTATAAGTTTTCTAGAACTTGGTATAATGCTAATATGAGTAGGGAGACGGGTGGGGGTACCCCTGCTCTTCCTCCGTTGCCGGAGGAGGAGTCTCCTACATCTTTATCAAAAATTGTAAAAAACGGTAGTCAATTTTTTGATAAAAGCAAAGATCTTGATCGAGATAAAAAGAAACTTATCAAATTCAAATCCTTTCATTATAAATTTCTATAAAAAAAATCGAATAGAATATTTGATATTCACTATATTCAAATATTCAAATTCAACTCACAACTTGTATCAAACAAGAGAAAGAAACAAAATCCAATTTATTATTGATATTTACTATATGTTCCCTATGGTAACTGGGTTCATCAATTATGGTCAACAAGCAGTACGGGCGGCAAGGTACATTGGTCAAAGTTTTATGATTACCCTATCTCATGCCAACCGTTTACCCGTAACTATTCAATACCCTTATGAAAAATTGATCACATCGGAGCGTTTTCGTGGTCGAATCCACTTTGAATTTGATAAATGCATTGCTTGTGAAGTATGTGTTCGTGTATGTCCTATAGATCTACCTGCTGTTGATTGGAAATTGGAAACGGATATTCGAAAGAAACGATTGTTTAATTACAGCATTGATTTCGGAATCTGTATATTTTGTGGTAATTGTGTTGAGTATTGCCCAACAAATTGTTTATCAATGACTGAAGAATATGAGCTTTCTACTTATGATCGTCACGAATTAAATTATAATCAAATTGCTCTGGGTCGTTTACCAATATCAATAACGGATGATTACACAATTCGAACAATTTTGAATTCGCCTCAAACAAAAGAGAAATCTCATAACAAATGAGAAATCTTGTGATGGAAGAAATTACTAAGGTTCTTTTATTTAAATTTAAATTCAAAAAGTTGATTTTTTTATTTTGGTCAAAAATTACAAACCCCGACTATTCTATTCACTATTCTATTCACTATTCTATTGATTGATGAAAATCACAACTTAATTTGTATTGAAAATATGTTTACTGTAATGATTTCCAATAGTTTTAGTTTCGAACGACTCTTTCAGATAAAAAAAGAATGCGATGGGTCCAATAACTTTAATATGTATATCAAATTAGGATTTCATTTAATTAGCAATAATTAGTAGCGCATGAACTTCTTTTTTCCTGTCCAAGTCAATAAGATCATGAAAAATTCCTATTTTTTTATCTCTTATTTTACATATAATGGATTTAACTGGAGCAATACATGATTTTCTTTTAGTCTTTCTGGGGTCAGGTCTTATATTAGGGGGTCTCGGAGTGGTATTATTTACCAATCCTATTTTTTCTGCCTTTTCACTGGGATTGGTTCTTGTTTGTATATCTTTATTTTATATTCTAGCAAACTCGCATTTTGTAGCTTCTGCACAACTCCTTATTTATGTATGAGCTATAAATGTTTTAATAATATTTGCTGTAATGTTCATGAGTGGGCCAGAATATGGCAAAGATTTTCATCTTTGGACTGTTGGGGATGGGGCTATTTCGTTGGTTTGTACAAGTCTTTTTGTTTCATTAATTATTACTATTCTAAATACGTCATGGTATGGGATTATTTGGACTACAAGATTAAACCAGATTCTAGAACAAGATTTGATAAATACTAGTCAACAAATTGGAATTCATTTATCAACAGATTTTTTTCTTCCATTTGAACTCATTTCAATAATTCTTTTAGTTGCTTTAATAGGTGCAATTTCTGTGGCTCGCCAATAAGTCAATAATTTATTTTTAAAACTAGCAATCCAAATAAAAATGAAATTTTATCCTACTCATTTCCATTCAATTTTATTCGAATTGATGCATAAAACGGAAATACTTTATAGTTAGATTTATTAACAAACTATTTTTTTATTCATCGATTTGAACGTTTCGTAAAAAAAAATATTGCATTGAATTAACTCCTCCAATTTGGACGATTGACTAAAAATGAGCTATTATGATTTCAAAGAAGCCGCTATGGTGAAATTGGTAGACACGCTGCTCTTAGGAAGCAGTGCGAGAGCATCTCGGTTCGAGTCCGAGTAGCGGCATGCCATCGTACAAATTATCAAAAGGATTCAATAGTTCTATAATGAATAATGAAATGAATTTCATTTATTATTTCCATTTCTTAATTTGTAATTAAAGGATTTCTTTTTTTTATGATATTTTCGACTTTAGAGCATATTTTAACTCATATTTCCTTTTCAATGGTTTCCATTGTAATTACACTTCAGTTGATAACTTTATTAGTCAATGAGATAGTAGGACTATATGATTCATTTGAAAAGGGCATGATAATTACTTTTTTATGTCTAACAGGATTATTAGTTACTCGTTGGATTTATTGGAAACATTTCCCATTAAGTAATCTATATGAATCATTAATCTTCCTTTCTTGGAGTTTCTACATTATTCATATGATTCTTTATTTTAAAAAACAGAAAAAAAATTTAAGTGCAATAACCGCGCCAAGTGCTATTTTTACCCAAGGGTTTGCTACTTCGGGACTCTTAACGGAAATGCATCAATCCGCAATATTAGTACCCTCCCTCCAATCCCAGTGGTTAATGATGCATGTAAGTATGATGGTCTTGGGTTATGCAGCTCTTTTATGCGGATCATTATTATCAATAACACTCTTAATCATTACATTTCAAAAAGAAATAAAAAAAAATATAATAAGGATTTTTGATAAAAGAAAACATTTATTAAATTATTCATTTTTCCTTGGCGAGATTCAATACATGAATAAAAAATGCAATATTTTACAAAGCGCTTCTCCCCTTTCGGTTCGGAATTTTTACAGGTCTCAGTTCATTGAACAACTGGATCATTGGAGTTATCGTGTTATTAGTCTAGGATTTATCTTTTTAACCACGGGTATTCTTTCGGGAGCAGTATGGGCCAATGAGGCATGGGGATCATATTGGAATTGGGACCCAAAGGAAACTTGGGCATTTATTACTTGGACCCTATTTGCAATTTATTTACATGTTAGAACAAATAAAAATTTGCAGAGTGCCGATTCTGCAATTGTGGCTTTTATAGGCTTTCTTATAATTTGGATATGTTATTTTGGGGTCAATCTATTAGGAATAGGGCTACATAGTTATGGTTCATTTACATTAACACTTAATTAAATTGAAGAAAGGGACTTACGAATCTAAACATAGGACAAGGCCTAAGCAAATTTCTTATAAACATTTAAAGAAAGTTTTAAATGGTTCTCGCAAACGTCAAACATGACTGATTATAATTTCAATTCAGTCTTTCTTCGTCTTTACATAAAGCCAAGAAGAAGAAAGACTTCTTTTTTCATTTTTTTTTCTTTTATTTAATGAAATGAAAGGAAAGCTATCTATAAAAAAAATTAGATAGAACAGCTTCCGCCTTCTCCACTGATAGTGAGAGAACGAAATCCGGGTAAACGCCAATACCTATTACTGGTAGAAAGATAGAAGTCGAAACAAATAACTCGCGCGGCCCAGAATCAAAAAAATAAGAGTTTGGAATATTAAAAAACTTATATCCATAGAACATTTGACGTGACATAGATAATGAATAAATAGGGGTTAATATCATTCCAATTGCCATTCCAAAAAAAATTAGTATTTTGGGTAGTAAAAGATATTTTTGGCTGGTAATTATTCCACAAAATACTATTAATTCTGCAATGAAACCACTCATGCTCGGTAACGCAAGGGATGCCAGTGAAAAGCTACTGAAAAGTGTGAATATTTTTGGCATTGGAATAGCTATTCCGCCCATTTCGTCGAGATAAACAAGACATATTCTATCGTAACTAGTTCCCGCTAAGAAAAAAAGTGCAGCACCAATAAAGCCATGAGAGATTATTTGTAAAATGGCTCCATTAAGTCCCGTATCAGTTATAGAACTAATTCCTATAATTATGAAACCCATGTGAGATACAGAGGAATAGGCTATTCTTTTTTTTAAATTACGTTGCCCGAGAGATGTTGAAGCTGCATAGATTATTTGTATTGTGCCTATTATTATCAACCAAGGGGAAAATATAAAATGAGCATGGGGTAATAGTTCCATATTGATACGAACCAATCCATACGCTCCCATTTTTAATAAGATTCCGGCTAGAAGCATACAAGTACTGTAATGTGCTTCCCCATGGGTATCTGGTAACCACGTATGTAAAGGAATAATCGGTAACTTAACAGAAAAAGAAATAAAAAATCCAATATAGAATATTATTTCTAATGCCATAGGATACGATTGATTAACTAATGTTTCAAAATTTAATGTTGGTTCATTGGAACCATATAAACCAACACCCAGAGCTCCCATCAATAGGAAAATGGAACCCCCTGCAGTATACAAAATAAACTTAGTAGCTGAATAGAGACGTTTCTTTCCTCCCCACATAGATAAAAGTAGATAAACAGGAATTAATTCTAATTCCCACATTATGAAAAAAAGTAAAAGGTCTCGGGACGAAAACGATCCTATTTGGCCACTGTACATTGCTAACATCATGAAATAGAATAACCGAGAATCTCGAGTAACCGGCCAAGCCGCTAACGTAGCTAAAGTAGTGATGAATCCCGTCAGTAAAATGGGTCCTATCGAAAGTCCATCTATTCCCAATCTCCAGTGAAAATCAAAAAAATTTGATCCATTTATAATCTTCTGCCAGTTGGATTAATGGATCGTCTGGTTGGAAATGATAACAGAATGCGTAGGTTGTTATAAGGAGCTCTAGCATTGAAATACATATAGTATACCACCTTATAACCTTATTTCCTCTATGAGGAAGAAAGAAAATTAAAGAACCTGCAAATATGGGTAAAACTACAATTGTAGTTAACCAAGGAAAATAATTCATGGTAAAGACAAGATACACTTGATCCAAAAAAACGCGTACCTAACTATAGTTAGGTACGGGTTTTTGTCGGTAAAAAAAATCCAAATAGAATGGATTCAAGTGGAGTTTTCTGAAACGTATCAATAAGCTAGACCCATACTGCGGGTTGTTTCAGGCCCTAGATAAACTCGAACACTTAAAAAATCGGTTGGACAGGCGGATTCACATCTCTTACAACCAACACAGTCCTCTGTTCTCGGAGCAGAAGCTATTTGTTTAGCCTTACATCCATCCCAAGGTATCATTTCTAATACATCCGTAGGACAAGCTCGTACACATTGAGTACACCCTATACATGTATCATAAATCTTTACTGAATGGGACATTGAATCTATGATTTTTTTTTAACTTCATTAATTTTCGATCTAGTTCTAGTTAAAGTAAATGAATCAAATATTCAAATACCAGACGAATCAATGATTTACCAGAATTTTTGAATTAATCTACTTCTGGATTGGATCATCTTATTAGAAAATAAATAAAAAAAGGAGGTCCAAAATACTTTGATTTATTCCATTTTTGAAAGTATGATTATACTTTAAGGTACCATACTTAGTAATCTAATTTGAATTGATGACTATTAAAATTTCAATTTCTATAATTCTAATATATCTATAATCCGAATATAATAGAATTAAAAAAAACTACTTATTCAAAAAATTCGATTGATCGATACGGGTTGATTTTCTGTTACAATAAATTGAGGAAACAATAGCCAGTCCAATAGCTGCTTCCGCGGCTGCAATAGCTATAACAAAAATTGCGAAAATGTTTCCTTTTAATTGGCGACCATCAAAAAAATCAGAAAATGTTACAAAATTTAGATTAACTGCATTCAATAGAAGTTCAAGACACATAAGAGCCCGAACCAAATTCCGGCTCGTGGCTAATCCATAGATTCCTATAGAAAATAAATAGGCACTCAAAACAAGTACATGTTCGAGCATCATTAACCAACTCCTTATCAATCTCGATTCTTTTCAATATGAACAACAATTAAACCGATTTGATTGACTAGAATAAAGAAGTTCGAATAGAGGATTTTAGGAATAAAAAAATAGGATTTCGTGTAATAAGTTTTTGGTATTCAGCAATCCCTGTTAAAAAATAATCACAAAAATCGAAACATTTATCTATCCATCCATAAGGTAGATCGGCAGCTACTCCGCCGATACGAAAATAATTATGCATCATTCTCATACCGGTGGCAGCTTCGAATAAATCATATACCAATTCTCTTTCTCTGAAAATATAGAAGAAGGGGGTCTGCGCGCCAATATCCGCCATAAAAGGGCCGAGCCATAACAAATGAGAAGCTATACGACTTAACTCCAGCATAATCACTCTGATATAGCTAGCCCTCTTAGGTACTTGAATATTTCCCAATTGTTCTGGTCCATTTACCGTTATTGCTTCGGTGAACATAGTGGCTAAATAATCCCAACGTGTTACATAAGGCAGATATTGTATAATTGTTCGGTTTTCCGCAATTTTTTCCATCCCTCTGTGTAAATAACCCAATATTGGTTCACAGTCAATAACATCTTCACCGTCTAAAGTAAGGATAAGTCGGAGAACGCCATGCATGGATGGATGGTGAGGACCCATATTGACTATCATGAGGTCTTTTCTTGTAGTTGGTACAGCCATAGGTTTTCCCCGATTCATTATTCAGTTTTCCATGAATTGCTGAAAACAAAAAGAAGTTCATCAAAATTCAAGATCTAATAAATCAAATAATTCAAAACGACTCTTCAAATTAACGTGTTTTTATTTTAGCTTTCGAATGTTCAATTGACTGATTAATTCTTTATAGCGTACTCCATCTTTTTTTAACAAATAAGCCAGTAGTCGTTGCCGTTTTCCTAGAATTTTTCGTAGACCTCTCTGAGATGAATAGTCTTTTTTGTGCAATTCCAAATGTGAAGTAAGTCTTCCTATCTTATTGCTAAAACGGAATACTTGAAATTCAACGGACCCCCTGTTTTCCTTTTTTTCTTCATGCGAAATAACAGATATGAATGATTTTTTTGTCATAAAATTTAAAACTTCTTTTTTTTTACCAAATATGGAATTTTGCCGATCAGTAATAATAATGCCAGCTATTTTTATCTGGTACACATAATAATCAGAATTTTCTTTATTCATTTTATAAAAATGAATAAAGAAAATTCTGTTGATTCATTTCTGGATCTAATTGATACGTTATCGAATTAGTATCATGTATCGAAATTGGACGCTAAGACAAGGCGCGTGCGCATCTATTTATCTACTAGATGATAAGGAATATATAAGATAAATGTATCATAAATGAGTTTTTAATCGTGGATACATACGTATTCTTAACATACTAAAACGACTGCCGTTATTAGTATGGATACAATAACGATTCATACAAGCTAAATATTCTATTCGATTTTTTTTATAGAAATTTATAATGAAAGGATTTGAATTTGATAAGTTTCTTTTTATCTCGATCAAGATCTTTGCTTTTATCAAAAAATTGACTACCGTTTTTTACAATTTTTGATAAAGATGTAGGAGACTCCTCCTCCGGCAACGGAGGAAGAGCAGGGGTACCCCCACCCGTCTCCCTACTCATATTAGCATTATACCAAGTTCTAGAAAACTTATACCCACCTTTTTCCTTTATTTTTTATTTTTATTTCCCTTTCATTTATAATTATCGCGTCGGGTCTACATTTTTCTAGGTCCTTTTCATTTTTTTTTTATAAATTGAAGGGTGCGGGTGCAGGTACACGTTTTAGTTGTATACGAGAGGATCCCTTCTTAAAGGGATCCGAGTCTTTTGGTAAATATCGTATTTTATCTTTTTTTTTATCGCCTAATCGAGTTTTGTTTTCCAATACATTTATCTTTTTTCTTTATCGCCTAATCGAGTTTTGTCTTCCAATAAATTTCTCTCTTCAAGCTCTTTTTCGTCTAAATCTGCAATTATGTCATAAAATTCAGCGACACGCATCCAATAATCGAGCATTTCATCATATGATAATTTTTCTCTTATACACACAGAGGTCTTTTTTTGTATCGCTTCGTAAAAAGTGGCTAAACCAGGTGTATATGAAAAAGAAATTCTTTTTTTTCGATCATTTCGAGTTGGAGGCAAAAAACGTCGTGTCATTATTTCATTTCTTAACACATCAGCGCCTCGCTTGTTTTTTCCATGTCGCAATGGACGATTCCGACGCTCATAGCCGTAAGAAGCAGTAAGGGGTTTTTCCCACAAAAATAAGTCTTTAAATAGTTCTTTAATTATTTCTAACTTCGAAATACCTTGATTCCCGGAATCAGAGGTTGGGGTTTTTTTATGGAATGCTTCTTTGGTAAATTCCTCTTCTTTCGCTAGGCCTACTTTATTAAAATCTTCTTCAACTTTTTTTCCCGCTATTTCCACTTGGGCTTCTTTCGGTTTATAAGTCAAAATGGGTAACGGCGTTTTGTTAAGAATGAGTAGACATGTCAAAAGTACGAGAATACCACCGATTCGCTCAAAAAATTTTATCAAATCGAAGATCGAATTCCGATAAAATCGAAACACATGGAAAAGGTACTTTTTAGATCTAATGAACTTATCCGATCTAACCAAATAATTTTGCTGTATCGACATTAATACGAATCTAACCGATTTCATGAATAAAATGTGACCAATTAACCAACCAACAAAACTACTTGCTAAAAATAATGTCTTGTTGTTGGTGTATTGAAAAAACGTATAAACGCAGAGTAATCTTAAAAACATTCTACTTGGGAAAAAACAGAAATGGCACAATAATTGAATAAGGAGATTATTCAGGAATATACATGGAATCCTGAAATTACGCGTACGCATTGAATTTTCGCGAGTAGATTCATCATCAGCAAAAGAATCTTCGGAAGTGTACCACATATAGTGAAGGTAAAGGTAAAATACAATTATGAAATTTATTGTATGAAGTCTTGTACTCAATACTAGATGCATAGGCCTATCATAATAGATCAATATGAACAGCAGGAGCTGCCCTATAATAAAACCAGTTGATGCGGCTACCTCCCTCTCGATTGCTTCTTCTTCTCCTTCTTCTCTAACCCGAAAATGAGCTTGGAGAAGTAAGAGATAAGAGGGGCCTATGGATAATGAGGTCAGAAATCCATAATAGAGTCCGATCACAATGACCGAATCCATTATCTTAATAGCTAGATATGCGAAAAGACCGGGTAAATGTCGAATAATAATCATATAAAAGCTCCTTTTTTTTTGCTTACAAGTTTGCGATTCTTGCTATAAGATGCAGAATCGTTTTAATTAATATAATACG